ATCTAGTTTTGCTTGGTCCCGAAACATAATTCTTTTTTTCTCTTCTTTGTTCCTTGTCTATAGGTAAGCTATATGTTATTCAAGGCATCAATAGAAAACCCCCAATTTTTTGGGGTCCTGCTTATTTTCATTGGCTTCGGATTAGTAGAATAATTCGGAATAGCGGCCAAGATCTTGGGAAAATCCAAGTTAATGATCAATAGGTTTGGATAAATAATTTAGGAAAGATATTCTCATACTGACACAATATAAGGACAAGTATATGCGAAATCTATCCCTTTTTAGTTAAAAGTTTTCTTCGAATCCAACCTTTCCCTTTAAGGAATTTAATTGGTTAGCATAATATAATATCTAATAAATAGAAAATCGAATAGTGGATAATCTGTTATGAGAGAAAGAAAACATTCTTTGAAGAATCAAGATTCGTAATCAATCCTTGCCTTGTTTGTTGGATTAGGTCTAACTTTCTTGACTAAACTGCAAGCGTGGAACTTTACGAGATGAAATAGGGAAAGACAGAAGATAGAACTTAAAAGGATAATTGAAGTGACTCGTCTTCGAATCAACTTTGGTTGGGGTTCGAAAAAGGAATAAAAATAAAGTAAATTCAAGGAAGAGCTTTCCTTTTTTTAAGGGGCTCCTTGCTCGGGGGATCGTGGAATGCTTTTCTTCTCCTCTTATTCCATATGGAATACAATCAGTTAAAATAAGAAGGAATAGGGGAATATTCGACTGTTTCAATTCTTTATTTATCTTATATTCCAAAATTCTCCCGAAAATCCAATTTCATTTTTCAATGGGGTTAGATGATCTAGTTCTTAATATTATTACTTTAAAGAACTGACAGATTCCACAACAAATCTCTTGATTCGGAATTAGAGACTCATGTCCCATCTGATGAATCAATTTTCTTTTACACTTCTGTATCTCACTCTATCTTGTTTTTTAGTATTATCTAAAATAACCGATGAATTATGAATTTTCCATAACTTAGGTAAGTGCTTTACCAACATATGTAGTGTAGTAAAAAAATAAATGGAATTTAACCCTTTCATGCTTACTATAACTAGTTATTTCGGTTTTCTACTGGCTGCTTTAACTATAACCCCAGCTCTATTTATTGGCTTGAACAAGATACGTCTTATTTGAAATGAATTGAATGAATAAGTCAGAAAATAAAAATCTTTCTTTTGGATTCCTGGTATTCTACGACTCTTTTCCACACTAATTATCAATTCTTTTCTTGGTCATTGAGATTCGTGGATAATTTAGACTACTATTTAGGGATAGATCGTACCTCTTTTTTTTTATCCCCTCGAACAAATCGAAATGATTGAAGTTTTTCTATTTGGAATCGTCTTAGGCCTAATTCCTATTACTTTAGCGGGATTATTCGTGACTGCGTATTTGCAATACAGACGTGGGGATCAGTTGGATCTTTGATTGAGTAATATTTCTTTTTTGATTGACCTCCTCCAGACCAGAGAGGAGGTCAAATTGGAGTTGCAATTCAACTTTGTTTTGTTAAGTTATTTTACTCTGCTTCGACATAAGATAGATGGAATCACGCTCTGTAGGATTTGAACCTACGACATCGGGTTTTGGAGACCCGCGTTCTACCGAACTGAACTAAGAGCGCTTTCATTCAAAAAGAAAACCCTTTTCTACTCCTAACGTGTCTCACGTACGTATAGTATCCACAAATTCAAGTTATACCCACTTTAATCGATCTCCTCGCTACTGCCCATAAAGAAGAAAGAAGTAATAGGTAGGGATGACAGGATTTGAACCTGTGACATTTTGTACCCAAAACAAACGCGCTACCAAGCTGCGCTACATCCCTTTTCCAAATTGTTGTATAATGGCATTGTACACAATTCCTGTCTTGTTTTCCACATCGTAATTTTCTTCTCTTTCTCTATCTATATAGAACCTTCTTGTCATTTCTTCTTTTTGGTCTCATATAATCAAGGAATGGTATACATCTAAAATCCTATCTAATTTCACCTATAAAAGAAAGATTACTATTCCTTGGTAATGTATAGGAAGAAGGGGTCATCTTTTTCTTTTTTAGGGGTAGGAAAATCTCGTCTATACCGTTCATTCTATATATAGAATATTGATTTTGTTTTTTTAGTTAGGAATTTCGCCTAAACAAAAGAAATACAAATGATCTTGGGCAAGAGTATCTGATCATATATGTATTCCAATAAGGAAGGAGGATTTTCAATGCGGGATATAAAAACATATCTCTCTGTAGCGCCCGTGCTAAGTACTCTATGGTTTGGGGCTTTAGCAGGTTTATTGATAGAAATTAATCGTTTATTCCCAGATGCTTTGTCATTCCCTTTTTTTTAATTCTAGTTATTGCTATGCGAGGAATTCTTCGTGACATGACGCAAATTTGCCCTTTTTCAATCCTTTTTTTTTTAGTATAGGAAGGAAAAAGAAAGAAAAGATGGATTGGGTTGAACCTCAGAGTCATGAAAAATTCGGAAAATCCCATTTTGGAAAACAGAAATTCAATCAAAAGCGGTATCCAAGCTAAGTCAGGCCTCAGAAATCAGAGCATAGAAAGAGGCTGGGCTGGCTACTTAAATGAAAGGATTTCGAAGCAAAATCCTTGCTAATTCGACAAGGATTGTATTCTTTAATTATTTCTCTATTTTTTATTACTTAATTTAAGAATTTTAAAAATTTTTTATTCGAATGGGTTTTATTCTTCTTCTTGGGATTCCAAATAGAAGAATAACAGAATAAGTAGAAGAATTAAGTTAAGTCAATCCAAAAAAGAAAGGAGGTTCATGGCCAAGGGGAAAGGTGTTAGAATCAGAGTTATTTTGGAATGTATCAGTTGTGTTCGAAAAGGTGCCAATGAGGAATCGACGGGGATTTCTAGATATAGTACTCAAAAGAATCGCCACAATACACCCGGACAATTAGAATTAAAAAAATTTTGTCGTTATTGTCGCAAGCATACGACTCATGACGAAATAAAAAAATAGGAGCATCGTGTGTTCGATCTTTCCAAAGAACAGATTTAATATATAGAACATAGATAGAATACAAAATACAAATCAATTCATTTGATTTCAGGTAGATATTATTTCATATGTATAGAGGGTATTCATATACTATATATGAATCAAATAATAATATGAATCAAATAATATATGGACCAAAGAAAGACTACTTCTTCTGGATCCAAAATTAATAAAATAAAGAAATCCATTTTTTTTTTCAAATTTTTAAATAAAGAATAAATCATGTATACATCTAAACAACCTTTTCATAAATCTAAGCAAACTTTTCATAAATCCAAGCAAACTTTTCATAAATCCAAGCAAACTTTTCGTAAATCCAAGCAAACTTTTCGTAAATCCAAACAACCTTTTCGTAGGCGTCCTCGGATTGGCCCGGGGGATCGAATTGATTATAGAAACATGAGTTTAATTAATCGATTTATTAGTGAACAAGGAAAAATATTATCGAGACGAATAAATAGATTAACCTTGAAACAACAACGATTAATTACTCTTGCTATAAAACAGGCTCGTATTTTATCTTTCTTACCATTTCGTAACTATGAGAATGAGAAGCAATTTCAAGCCCAGTCAATTTCAATAATTACTGGTCCTAGACCCAGAAAGAATAGACATATTCCTCAATTAACGCAAAAGTTCAATTCCAATCGAAACTTAAGAAACTCCAACCAGAATTTAAGAAACAACAATCGGAACTTAAGTTCCGATTGTTGATGTTTTATTCGAAAGGGCCAGACCTATATAAAGAAAGTAATCCAGTTTTGATTCTTGTGTTTGTTATAAGAAAGAAAAATGGGGAAGAATAAATAGTTTTTTTATTTATTGCAACATGCTCGTTGATTCCTACCACTTAATCTTAATTTATTGTATCTTCCCGGAGTTCCCTCTCCGGGAATTCGGTTTTAATTATTCCTGTATATTACTTTTTTATCCATTTAATTGAGGATCTTTATTTTATTGGAAATCGTGTAAAGATTATTTGGATTTGATACAGCTACTTGTGCAAGCATTTTACGATTAAGAATCAATTCCTTCTTGTACAGATTGTGTATTAATTTACTATAACTATCGAATACTTTATATATCCGCGTTGCTGCGTTTATCCGAGTGATCCACAAACGACGAAAATCCCTCTTTTGCCTGCCTCTATCTCGATGAGAGGAAACAAAAGCTCTTCTTACTTGTTGAGTAATCATTCGATTAAGTCTTAAATGAGCCCCTCTAAAGTTTGAGGCAAATGAACGCATTTTTGTTCGTCGTCTCCGAGCTATATATCCTCGCGGAACTCTGGTCATTGAATCAAATTAACCTTAATGAATAACTAATGATTTCTCTTCTTTTAGCCATCCTTTTTCCCATTAATAACAAAACGAATTATTCCGATATATAAAATAGTAATTCCAATGGCTTTTGCTACTGTAACCTTCCCAACCACGATTTTTTATTCTATTCTCTTCAGTTATTTCGCATAGAAATAACAAATTCTAACGATACTCAAAAAAATAGTGGGTTCCATCGTTTCTATGGTTCCCTTTTAAACGGTGAGGCCCTCTCTATACACCGGAGCCCTTTCTTTCATTTCATCAAAAGGTATTGTGAACTTGTATAGTTCACATTCTTTGGCTCTACCTATCCATTATAGAGTAAATAGCTCTTTTCACAATAAGAGTTATCCATACAGTGACGGCATTTAATTAGGAAAGTTGGCTAAGTAGCTGACCCTGTTAGTCCGTTCTTTTAAGATAAAGGAGCATAAGCCTTTTTCTTTTTATTACTATTTCCTCCGCTTAATGGATAACCATTTTCTACCAATGGGGGAATTGCTTCTTAATTTCCAATTTAGATGATTGGATTTGCACCAAAGGAAACCAGAAATTCCATATACCATAGAAATCTAGGATAGAGAAGCTCTATCCTATTCATTGGTACCGATCATGGATACTTCAAAAATTGTCTTATTTGTTTGAACTCATGATCTGAACGAGTCGCACATACACCCTAGCACATGTTCCTCGACGCTGAGGACATCCCTTAAGCGCGGGCGATTTTCTAGCATTTCGTATTGGCTGTCTTGCGTTTCTAATAAGTTGTTTAACCGTTGGCATGTCGTATGTATATAGAAAAAAAAAGGATTGGTTTAGATCGATCTTAACCTGATGATTGATCATCATGAAGTATTTCTATTTTCTATTAAATCGCAGAAAACCTGAATTTAGGTTTGAAATAAATTTACAAGAAATCCGGCCACTACCAATCCTTAAACATTTCTGGAAACCACACTGGATCAGTATCGTAGTGCTCGTCAATCATTTCATCCCCTACAATATCGACAAGTCCATAAGCTTTGGCTTCGTCTGCTGACATAAAAATATCCCTTTCCATGTCTTCGGATACAACCCAAAAAGGCTTGCCTGTTCTTAGTGCATAAACCCTTGTGATCATTTCGCGAACTTTGTGTAACTCTTCCACTTCTAGTAAAAATTCTGGTGTCCTTGCCCGATAATAAGCACTAGCAGGTTGGTGAAGCATAATCCTCGCGTGAGGGAATGCTATACGCTTGGTGGGTTCGCCTCCAAGCAGAATGAAGGATGCCATGGACGCAGCTATTCCGAGGCATATTGTATATATATCTGGTGTTACCGTTTGCATCGTATCAAAAATCGCCATTCCTGAGATTAGCCACCCGCCTGGGGAGTTTATAAACAAAAAAATATCGCGAGTTTCATCTTCTATACTGAGATATACCATGAGACCTGTAATATGATTCGTGATCTCGCAACGAATCTCTTGACCTAAAAAAAGTGTCCTTTCTCGATACATAACATTGTATAAGTCAACCCAAGTCGCTTCTTCATCTCCGGGAATCCGGTAAGGTACTTTTGGAACACCAATGGGCATATTAGATTAATATTATTAAATTTAAGTAAGAAAACTACACTTTAATATGGAAACGTAAGAATGGAAGAGAAAGAAAGAATCCGCAGTTTATTGTCTTCATTTTTTTTTTCTTATTCTATATGAATACTATAGATTCTATTAATACGTAGATTGAAATAATACATATAAGGAAGGTAAGACAGATTGAATAAAGAAAAAGGAATCGGTGATTGGAATGATAAACAAAGAGGGATAGGGATCTATTCTTCGTTTTTTCCAAATAGGCCAAGCTACCCATTGCATATTGGCACTTATCGAGTATAGAATAGATCTGCTTCTCTTTCTTCTTACGAACAGAATTGGCTTCTTATTTTTAATGGAATGAAATAAATATTCACGCTTTCTGACACAGAATCCCCTAGAGGGGTTAGGTACATAGGATATGGATAGTCTTTTCCAATGCGATAAAATAAAGCGACATCGTGTCTATTTTTCTTTGCTAAAGGGGTATTTCCATGGGTTTGCCTTGGTATCGTGTTCATACTGTTGTATTGAATGATCCGGGTCGATTGCTTTCGGTGCATATAATGCACACAGCTTTAGTTTCTGGTTGGGCCGGCTCGATGGCTTTATATGAATTAGCGGTTTTTGATCCCTCTGATCCTGTTCTGGATCCAATGTGGAGACAAGGTATGTTCGTCATTCCCTTCATGACTCGTTTAGGAATAACCAATTCGTGGGGTGGTTGGAGTATTTCAGGAGGAACTGTAACGAATCCGGGTATTTGGAGTTATGAAGGTGTGGCAGGTGCGCATATTGTGTTTTCTGGCTTGTGTTTCTTGGCAGCTATCTGGCATTGGGTATATTGGGACCTAGAAATATTCTGTGATGAGCGGACAGGAAAACCCTCTTTGGATTTGCCCAAGATCTTTGGAATTCATTTATTTCTTGCAGGGGTGGCTTGCTTTGGCTTTGGCGCATTTCATGTAACGGGTTTGTATGGTCCTGGGATATGGGTGTCCGATCCTTATGGACTAACTGGAAAAGTACAAGCTGTAAATCCAGCGTGGGGTGTAGAAGGTTTTGATCCTTTTGTTCCGGGGGGAATAGCTTCTCATCATATTGCTGCGGGTACATTGGGCATATTAGCGGGCCTATTCCATCTTAGTGTCCGTCCGCCTCAACGTCTATACAAAGGATTACGTATGGGCAATATTGAAACTGTACTTTCCAGTAGTATCGCTGCTGTTTTTTTTGCAGCTTTCGTAGTTGCCGGAACTATGTGGTATGGGTCAGCAACTACCCCAATCGAATTATTTGGGCCTACTCGTTATCAGTGGGATCAGGGATACTTTCAGCAAGAAATATATCGAAGAGTTAGCGATGGGTTAGCCGAAAATCTTAGTTTATCAGAAGCTTGGTCTAAAATTCCCGAAAAATTAGCCTTTTATGATTATATTGGTAATAATCCGGCAAAGGGGGGATTATTCAGAGCAGGCTCAATGGACAACGGGGATGGAATAGCTGTTGGATGGTTAGGACATCCCGTCTTTAGAGATAAAGAAGGACGCGAGCTTTTTGTACGCCGTATGCCTACTTTTTTTGAAACATTTCCGGTTGTTTTGGTAGATGAAGAGGGAATTGTGAGAGCGGACGTTCCTTTTAGAAGAGCAGAATCCAAATATAGTGTTGAACAAGTAGGTGTAACGGTGGAGTTCTATGGTGGCGAACTTAATGGAGTAAGTTATTCTGATCCTGCTACTGTAAAAAAATATGCGAGGCGTTCCCAATTAGGGGAAATTTTTGAATTAGATCGGGCTACTTTGAAATCGGATGGTGTTTTTCGCAGCAGTCCAAGGGGTTGGTTCACTTTTGGTCATGCTACCTTTGCTTTGCTCTTCTTTTTCGGACACATTTGGCATGGCGCTAGAACCTTGTTCCGAGATGTTTTTGCTGGTATTGATCCAGACTTGGATGCTCAAGTGGAATTTGGAACATTCCAAAAAGTTGGAGATCCAACTACAAGGAGACAAGCAGTCTGATACCACATTGCTATGGTATCTTTCATCTCTCTTTTTTGATTTGACATGGGAAACATCTCCCATCCTTTCTTTGACTCTTTTTCTTTCTTTATCTTTATATGGGAAAAGATCCCAAATGACAAATGAATAGGTGTGGAAGTTATAATTGTAAATAAACCACGATCGAATCTATGGAAGCATTGGTTTATACGTTCCTTTTAGTTTCGACTTTAGGGATAATTTTTTTCGCTATCTTCTTCCGAGAACCACCTAAGGTTCCGACTAAAAAAATGAAATAATTTCATTGAAGTAAGAAGTCTCCCAGATGGGGAGACTTCTTACTTCAATTAGTCCCCGTGTTCTTCGAATGGATCTCTTAATTGTTGAGAGGGTTGCCCAAACGCGGTATATAAGGCATACCCAGTAAAGCTTACAAGTAAACCAGATATGGAGATGGCGACTAAAGTTGCTGTTTCCATTTTTATAGAATTTCAAGATTACAATGGATCTACGAAAAGATCTTGTATTTACAACTACAACGGAATAGTATACAAAGTCAACACCAATGATTAAATAGAATTTATGGCTACACAAACCGTTGAAGATAGTTCTAGACCTGGGCCAAGACGAACTCGCGTAGGTAGTTTATTGAAACCCTTGAATTCGGAATATGGGAAAGTAGCTCCGGGTTGGGGGACTACTCCTTTTATGGGGGTCGCAATGGCTTTATTCGCGATATTCCTATCTATCATTTTAGAAATTTATAATTCTTCTGTTTTACTGGACGGAATTTTAATGAATTAGGTTTCTACTAACTAAAACTACGAAGTCATTGTTTTTCCATCCAAAAAAGCCTTTCTACTTTAAGCTATACATTTCTAGACATTCTGGTAGTTCGACCGTGGAATTTTTTTGTTTTGGTATCTCTGGAATATGAGTGTGTGACTTGTTAGAATGGATCCTATTGATAATACATAGAAAGGGCCTGTTATCTCTATCAAGATGATTCTAATTCGTCGGATATTTTTTATTCTAGTATCTGGAACACGAAATAGATAGAGTGGATCAAGAAAAAAAATGGAACTATGATTCATACTCACTATTCAGACCTCGCAACCAGACTGCAAAAAATTCAAGTAGTTTTTAATAAAAAAAGAAATTTTCTTCCTTCCAATTTTGTTTGCCCAAAAGACAACTTTTTTTTCTCTCGATTTTGTCGAGTTATTACACGGATTCAATAAATGATCATCAAGCGGTTCTTATTCGAAGAACCCTTGCCTTTTGGTTAGCTTGAGACTCAATCATCGTGGCTCTAGTATGAATCTAAGGTTTTAATTGAACTGATTCATAGGATCGCAACAAGATAATTTCTATCAGAAAACTACTAGAATTTTTGCTTTATTTATTTACTAGTAAAACAAGAGTAAATCTGCATTACGCAAAAAAAAAAAAAAAGAAATCCAAAATAGGGAAGAGAAAAGTCAAGAAGCCTCTAATGACCAACATAAGGGAAAGAAAGAAAGACAGATGAGCCAACTTGAGATTTTTTGGCATTATCATCACAAAGAATAAGTTCTGGATTTTTCTTATTTCATATCTTCAAGGCAAATCGACCCAATCCAGTGGCTGATGAAGTTTTGAACCTTTTTTTTTCTAATATCCGTTGAAAATTTGTGTGTTTCTGCTTGAGCCGTACGAGATGAAATTTTCATATACGGTTCTCGGAGGGGGACTCGGGTTAGTTACCTATCTCAATAAAGTATATGATTGGTTTGAGGAACGTCTTGAGATTCAGGCAATTGCGGATGATATAACTAGTAAATATGTTCCTCCTCATGTCAACATATTTTATTGTTTAGGGGGAATTACACTTACTTGTTTTCTAGTACAAGTCGCTACCGGTTTTGCTATGACTTTTTACTACCGCCCAACCGTTACAGAGGCTTTTTCCTCGGTTCAATACATAATGACCGAGGCCAACTTTGGTTGGTTAATCCGATCAGTTCATCGATGGTCAGCAAGTATGATGGTTCTAATGATGATCCTGCACGTATTTCGTGTGTATCTCACAGGTGGATTTAAAAAACCCCGCGAATTAACTTGGGTGACAGGTGTGGTTTTGGGTGTATTGACTGCATCGTTTGGTGTAACTGGTTATTCTTTGCCTTGGGATCAAATTGGTTATTGGGCAGTCAAAATTGTGACAGGTGTACCTGAAGCGATTCCGGTAATAGGATCGCCTTTAGTGGAGTTATTACGTGGAAGTGCTAGTGTGGGCCAATCCACTTTGACTCGTTTTTATAGTTTACATACCTTTGTACTGCCTCTGCTTACTGCCGTATTTATGTTAATGCACTTTCCAATGATACGTAAGCAAGGTATTTCGGGTCCTTTATAGGGAAGCCATATCATAGAGAAAGATAATTCTAATTTTCATATATCATATCGGGTAGGTTGTGGTATTTCATTGCTACAAACATGGGTTATTGTAAAATAAGACATGTCATTTGGATACTTTTCTTCAACTCCGAAGTATTTTGATACAAATAGTTGAAGTTCATTTTATGAAAGAAAATAAGGCGGATTATGGGAGTGTGTGACTTGAATTATTGATTTGGCCATGCAGATAAAGAATTGGATCTGCCACATTAGAATTCACAACCAAAGGTGTCTCCGCATCCAATCAACACGTAAGTCCCCTATCTAGGAAGGATAGGCTGGTTCACTTGAGGAGAATATTTTCTATGATTATACCCCAACCATGTCATCCATGAACAGGCTCCGTAAGATCCCATAGAGTAGAAATAGAATAAGTCATGTGACATGATCCAATTCTCTATTTATTACACTTACTTTTTTTATTATAGTATGGAAATGCATTCATTTTCTTTGCATCGATTGCGATCCGCAATACTATCGGAGTAAAAGAAGGTATCTAAAGAAGAACGTAGGCTAGACTTTTTGATTTTTTATTAGTAACAAGTAAATACTTTGTTTGGACGTAAGAAACTTGCGATATTGAGGGGATAAACACCAACTAATCAAGAGACATGAGACAATCCACAAAGCAATTGATCATGATCAAATTTGCAAGCCAACTTGGATATTGAGCATTTACCCATAAGAATAAGATTCTTTTAAATAAGTAGTTGTAGGTGCAACTTCGGAAAAGAGAATCTGATAAAGCTTTTCTTACCTAGAGTCATTGAGTCATTATATACCTTATTCTATTATGGATCTTCCACGGTCTTTTTTCTTTCATTCTTGCTCGAGCCGGATGATGAAAAATTCTCATGTCCGGTTCCTTTGGGGGATGGATCCTAAAGAATTCACCTATCCCAATAACAAAGAAACCTGACTTAAATGATCCTGTATTAAGAGCAAAATTAGCTAAAGGGATGGGACATAATTATTACGGGGAACCCGCGTGGCCCAACGATCTTTTATATATTTTTCCAGTAGTAATTCTAGGTACTATTGCATGTAATGTAGGTTTAGCGGTTCTCGAGCCGTCAATGATTGGTGAACCGGCGGATCCGTTTGCAACTCCTCTGGAAATATTACCCGAGTGGTACTTCTTTCCCGTCTTTCAAATACTCCGTACAGTACCCAATAAGTTATTGGGCGTTCTCTTAATGGTTTCTGTGCCAACGGGCTTATTGACAGTACCCTTTCTAGAGAATGTCAATAAATTCCAAAATCCATTTCGTCGCCCAGTAGCTACGACCGTTTTTTTAATCGGTACTGCAGTAGCTCTTTGGTTAGGTATTGGAGCAACATTACCCATTGAAAAATCCTTAACTTTAGGTCTTTTTTAGGGATTTTTCAGGTTGATTCATTCAACCGTGAAGTACCGTGCATAGGTATCTAGGGAAGATTCACTTGGAAGTAACTATTTCCTAGATACCTAAAATCCATTTTATTATGATCCATTTCGCGAAAATATAGATTGTGCCAAAGATGCAAAATTGTTTTCTTTTTTCTTTTTATTCTAACTCGAAAAAGAAGAAGAGGAAAAAATTGCAATGGATTTAAAACGAGAACTTATTCTTAGGTAAATCGATTGGGAGATGCTTCTCTAGAGTGTCCCATATCTGTTTTCCATCTTCCATACGAAAACTGTCAATTCTCATAAGATCTTCTTCAGTCTTACTCAAAAGGTCCAATAGTGTATGTATATTGGCCCTTTTGAGACAATTATACGTTCTAGAAGGCAATTCTAATTGATCAATAAAAATACAATTCAATGGAATTCCTTTTTTGTTTTTCTTTAGATTAGTTAATCTTTTTTGAAAGGTTAAAAGGGGTGGAGTAAACCTGTTTTTATTTTCTTCGAAACTAGTGCCCTCTTCCTCCGCGTGTAGAAAAGGAAGAAATAAATCAATCAAATTACGAGAAGCCTCATAAAGCGCTTCCTTAGGGGTTAAACTTCCATTCGTCCATATTTCTAGAAAAAGTATCTCGTGTTTTTCATTTCCATTCCCACAAGAAAAAATACTATAATTCACATTTCGAACAGGCATGGATACAGCATCTATGGGATAACTTCCATCTTGAGAGTTCTTTCTGAGTTCCGTGTGATATCCGCGATCTCTCTTGATCTGTAACTCAATACAGAAATCAATGGGCTCTGTCAAGTTAGCTATAGGTTGTGCCGTATCAACGATCTCTACGGAAGGTGGTAAGATGATATCTTGAGCAGTTATGTATCTAGGACCTTTGACGCAAATTGATGCGTCTCTAACTCCATAGAGATTACTTCTCAATACAATTTCTTTCAAATTTAGTAAAATTTCTTGTACGGATTCTTCAATACCAGCTATTGTAGAATATTCGTGTGGCACGCTCCCAAATTTTGCACGTGTGATACATGTTCCTTCTATTTCTCCAAGTAAAGCTCTTCGCAAGGCAATACCGACGGTATCCGCTTGACCTTTTCTAAGCGGGGACAAAATGAAACGACCATAATAAAGACGCTTACTATCTACTCTTGATTCAACACACTTCCACTGTAGTGTTTGAGTGGATCCTGCTACCTCCTCTCGAACCATAATAGACTAGTATTATTATTTGATCATTGAATCGTTTATTTCTCTTGAAAGCGTTTTAATTCTTTTACAGACGTCTTTTTTTAGGAGGTCGACATCCATTATGCGGCATAGGTGTTACATCGCGTATACAACTTAATCGTACACCACTTTTAGCAATGGCTCGTAATGCGGCATCTCTTCCACTACCAGCACCCTTTACCATAACTTCTGCTCGTTGCAAACCCACTGTACGAATAGCATCTACTGCTGTTCTTTGACCAGCATAGGGTGATGCTTTTCTTGAGCTTTTGAATCCACAAGTACCCGCGGAGGACCAGAAAACCACCCGACCTTGCGGGTCTGTAACAGTTATAATGGTATTGTTGAAACTAGCTTGAACATGAATAACTCCTTTTGTTATTCTACGTGCACTTTTCCGTAAACTAAAACGCGCATTCCTACGCAAACCAATACGCACTCTCCTACGTGAACCAATTTTTGGTATAGCTTTTGTCATATTTTATTATCTCATAAATATGAGTTAGAAATAACAAAAAGAAAAAAAGATACAAAGATATCCGTTTCAGGGTAAAATATATCCTTTACTTTAATTATTAATTATTTTATTTGGAATTTGGACGTTTCCGCGGGTACTTTTTTTACTTTTTTTTACTTTTTAGAAAGTAAAGTTCTTTTTCGAAAGATTACCCCTGCCTTTGTTTATGCTTCGGATTGGAACAAATGACTCTAATTCGTCCACGCCTACGAATCAGTCGACATTTTGTACAAATTTTACGAACGGAAGCTCTTATTTTCATATTTCCGTATTCCTTTCTTAAACTATGAATCTAATCTTTGGGAAAAAATAAGTCTCTTCGCTTGAATTTTGGAACTTTGAATTTATTACCCTAGAAAAAAGAAAAACCTAATCCTTTGAATCTTTGGTATCCTTCAAATCTTCGGTATCCTTCAAATCTTCGGTATCCTTCGAGTCTTCGGTACGCTTCGAATCCTTATGGGGAAGTCTATAAATTATACGTCCTTTGCTTGAATCATAACGACTTACTTCAATTTTGACCCTATCCCCCATCAGTATTCGTATAGAACTAGACCGGATCTTTCCTGAAATATAGCCCAGGATGATGGTGTCATTCTCTAGGCGAACGCGGAACATTCCGTTGGGTAGGGCTTCCGTAACTAAACCTTCGAAAGTGACTTTTGCTTCTCTCGGGTTTTTTTTTTCTCTCCTATTTTTTTTTTCTGTCATATTTTTTTTTCTCCTATTTTTCTATTTTGATTTTCAAATAAAAAAAAACGTTGTATTTTTATTTGAAAAATAGGAAGTTCGAGATAGAATTCGAGTACTATAGGAGGGGCGATTACCATATATAACATAAGACTTCTCCCCCAATTCTGTTTAGTCGAGCTTCTCGATCTGTCATTATACCTCGAGAAGTAGAAAGAATAGCAATTCCCATTCCGCCCAAAACTTTAGGAATTCCTTGATAGTTGGCATAAATTCGTAAGCCGGGTCGGCTGATACGCTTTAAAAAGGTTCTAGTTCTATATATTCCTTTTCTAGTCTTTCTCTTTTGATGTCGCAAAGTTGAAACCAAGAAATATCTGTTACTTTCCTGATGTTTCCGAACACTTTCAATAAAACCCTCTCGTAGAAGTATTTTAACAATGTTTTCGGTAATATTTGTAGATACTACTCGAACTGTTCCTTTTTTATTCATGTCCGCGTTTCTTATAGAGGTTAGTAAATCAGCAATAGTGTCCTTGCCCATAAGACTCTAATTCTAGGTTCCTCCTAATTTTTCTATAATCAACATGTTTTCTTTTTTTTCTTTTACTTTTGGATTTTAAAGCATATACGTGAGACATAATCTACTAATTTTTTCTTTGATCTATATCTCGCCTACTAGTATTTATAATACTTCAGGAGCTAATGAAACTATTTTAGTAAAATTCAATTCTCTCAATTCCTCGGCGATCGCGCCAAAAACTCGAGTTCCTTTTGGATTTCCTTTTTGATCAATGATAACCGCTGCATTGTCATCATAGCGTATTATTATACCGTCTTCGCATTTGAACTCTTTACATGTACGTACAATTACAGCTCGAATTACTTCGGATCTTTCTAGAGGCATTTGGGGCACTGCGTCTTTGATTACAGCAACAATAACATCACCAATACGAGCATATCGCTGATTACTAGCAGCTCCTATGACTCGAATACACATCAATTTTCGAGCTCCACTGTTATCTGCTACATTTAAAAGGGTCTGAGGTTGAATCATATTATTTTGATTTCAATTTGTTATTTCTATGCAAAAGGATGAAAGAAATATTGTCCTTCCAGAAAAAAAAATCTGGTTTTTTTTATCTTCAATACTCCTTTTTTTGGATGCTATATCTCTAATCGAAGAAATTGACTTCGTATGGGCATTTTACTGGCAGCTATGGAGATAGCTGCTCTAGCTACAGTTTCGGATACTCCGCCCATTTCATAAAGTATTCGACCTGGTTTAACAACGGCTACCCAATATTCGGGGGATCCCTTTCCTGAGCCCATACGTGTTTCCGTGGGTCTTAGTGTAACCGGTTTGTCGGGAAATATACGTACCCATATTTTTCCACCACGACGTGCATATCGTGTCATTGCTCTTCGTCCTGCTTCTATCTGTCTCGACGTGATCCAAGCGGGTTCAAGTGCTTGCAGAGCATATCTACCAAAACAAATACGATTGCCTCGGCAGGATTTTCCCTTCATTCTTCCTCTATGTTGTTTACGAAATCTGGTTCTTTTGGGGTTATAGTCGATGGTTCCTTCTTAGTTCCATCTCTACTGCAAAACTGGACATGAGAGTTTCTTCTCATCCAGCTCCTCGCGAATGAAATGAGAAAGCGTGCAAATTTCTCTAATTCCATAATATTTTGGAATATTATGGATAGATGCACATTAATAGATAATAGAAAAAGTTAGGGTTTTTTTAATATTGAATTTGTTCAAATAGAAAAATATATAGTCAAGAAAGAAGATCTAGAATATATCTAGATGTGTGTGTCTATTTATCTATATTCTATATTTATAGATAATGTAATCTTTCTTAAAAAAAAATCTCCTTATTTTGACTCTTATTGAATCGCGGGAAAGTATTCTAATTCAATAAAGATTTCGCGGGCGAATATTTACTCTTTCCTGTCTTATTTGTTAATTTATAACCTTACCAAATAAGGCAATTTTTTTGGTTTGTTCCGCCATCCCACCCAATGAAGTCTTAGGATTCTTTTCAATAAAATCCTATGCAGTCATAGGTTCTGTCGTTCCCACTACTTCTCCTTTAATGGTTAGGTCTGAATCCCACAATGGAGCTTTCCAAAAATTTCTTTCCGAGTCAATTTTCTCAGTTTTATTAACCCGGGCCGCTCTTTATTTTATTATTGCTTAAAATTTCTATTTTTTGTTTCAAGTTACGATTTCGAATTCTCTGTTATTTTTATTATATTGATGCTTTATCACATTGCCTTTTATGATGTAACTCATAGACCATACATATTGGAATCCTATATCTTTCTTATTCTTCTTCCTTCTTTCTATCATCCCTCCTTTTATCCACATCCCTTTAGTTTTGCTTCACAACCTAGAATCCGTTTTCTTTTTTAGAGAATAAATTGCAGTTGCTACAACTATATGATAGATCTACTCATTTATGATAGATGTATTTATTCATATAGTGACTGTTTCTTAGTTAGGATCTCGACAATACGAAGCAATAGGTTGGTTATTAGTTAATTTTCTATAATTACTAAGTTTTTTCTTTTTCTATTTAGAGTAGGGTTCAGTCAATTTTTTTTGAATCTCCATTTTTGACTCTAAAGAAAAAACTAACGAGTCACACACTAAGCATAGCAATTATATTAAAAGATTTATCAATTTTCATTAAATCTTATAGAAAGAGGTAGAATTTCTTCTTTTTTTTTCAGGGATTTCAGGAAAAATAAGGCTCTTGTCATTTTTTATTCTATCACTGAACAGAATGGGAAGACAAGGCTAGTTATTCTTCGTCTACGAATATCCAAATTTTTACACCTAATACTCCATAGATAGTTCGAATTGGATAGCAGCAATAATCAATTTTAGCGCGAATTGTTTGGAGGGGAAGTCTACCCTTTTTGATGCATTCGGCACGTGCAATTTCTTTCCCTGCGAGACGACCTGCAATTTTTACTTTTACCCCCCTTATATCTGCTTTTTTAGTTAATTCAATGGCTTTTTTCATTGCCTTTCGGAATGAAACTCTATTTTTTAATTGGAAAGCTATATATTCTGCAAGAATGTTAGGTTGTCTATAAGGTTCTTTAACTTTTTCAATAGCAATATTAAGTCTCTGGTTTACAGAATTAACTTCCTTTTGTAGATCTTTCTCTAATTCTTCGATTGCTCCTTTTTTCTTTAATAAATTGGGGAATCCAATATGGATTATGACGTGGATCGTATCGATTTCTTTTTGAATTTCTATACGTGTAATTACTTCAGAACTTGAGCCTGAGTCCATTTTTCTATTATGTGTAATTACTTCGGAACTTGAGTCTGATTCTATTTTTCTATTCGAGCCTTTTTTCCTATTCTTTTGTATATAGTTCTTGATACAATTCCGTATTTTTTTATCTTCCTGTAGACCTTCAGAATAATTTTTTGGTTGTGCGAACCAAAAGGAATGGTGATTTTGGGTTGTACCAAGTCTGAAACCGAGTGGATTTATTTTTTGTCCCATATTTTTCTATTCTATTTTTTTTTTACTGGGAATCGAAATCTAAGATGGATCTAAAGATTATTTAGATTTCTTTACTATATTTAGTACAATTGTTATATGACACATGGTTTTTTTTATGGGAGAACTACGTCCTCGAGCTCGAGGTCTTAATTTTTTCATGATAGTACTCCTACTGACTTCGGCTTTAGTGATGAATAAATTCGCTTTGTCGAAATCCCTATAATGAGTAGCATTTGCTGCTGCCGAATAAACCAACTTTAGGATGGGATAAGATGCTCGATAAGGCATGAGGTTCAGTATCATAACAGTTTCCTCGTAGTAACGCCAGCGAATCTCATCAAGAACTCTTTGTGCTTTGAAAACAGACATATGGATGCGTTTTTGTGCTTTGAAAACCCGTTCGAACTTAAGTAGACGATCGGTTGGAACTTTCCTTGCGAGTTTCCTTAGCCCACTCTTCTTCTTCTTTATCCTAGGGGTATACTTTACCAGTTTGAAACTTGTCATAAATAAGGTTATTCCCCGCCTACCTTTGTTTTTTTTATTTTGAATCTTTCTATTCTGAATTCAGTTAACGACGAGATTTAGTATCTTTTCTTGCACTTTCATAACTCGTGAAATGCCGAGTAGGCACGAATTCCCCCAATTTGCGACCTACCATAGGATTTGTTATGTAAATAGGTATATGTTCCTTTCCATTATGAATCGCGATTGTATGGCCAACCATTGCGGGTAGAATGCTAGATGCCCGGGACCACGTTACTATTGTTTCTTTCTCCTCCTTCATATTGACCTTTTCGATTTTTGCCAATAAATGATGAGCTACAAAAGGATTCGTTTTTTTTCGTGTCACAGCTGATTACTCCTTTTTTCCATTTTAAAGAGTGGCATTCTATGTCCAATATCTCGATCGAAGTATGGAGGTCAGAATAAATAGAATAATGATGAATGGAAAAAAGAGAAAAATCCTTTAGCTGGATAAGGGGCGGATGTAGCCAAGTGGATCAAGGCAGTGGATTGTGAATCCACCATGCGCGGGTTCAATTCCCGTCGTTCGCCCATCGCATTATTGCAAATTCCAAAAATGCAATTTTCCATATTCCTAGTTACGTATTTACTTACGGCGACGAAGAATAAAACTATCACTATATTTTTTCCTTTTCCTAGTTCTTCTTCCAAGCGCAGGATAACCCCAAGGGGTTGTGGGTTTTTTTCTACCAATGGGGGCTTTCCCTTCACCGCCCCCATGGGGGTGGTCCACAGGGTTCATAACTACCCCTCTTACTACGGGGCGTTTACCTAGCCAACACTTAGATCCGGCTCTACCCAAACTTTTTTGGTTCACCCCAACATTACCCACTTGTCCGACTGTTGCTAAGCAATTTTGGGATACCAAACGGACCTCCCCAGATGGTAATCTTAAAGTGGCCGATTTACCCTCTTTTGCAATCAGTTTCGCTACAGCACCTGCTGCTCTAGCTAATTGCCCACCCCTTCCACGTGTGATTTCTATGTTATGTATGGCCGTGCCTAAGGGCATATCGGTTGAAGTAGATTCTTCTTTTCTCTCAAAAAACCCCTTCCCAAACTGTACAAGCTTCTTCCAAAGCATACAGCTTTCTAGATGTATATGACGATCTCTAGACAGATGGATCTTATATGAATCGTATGATGAAGTACCACATGAGTGGATATATAGGAAAGGAATCCAAATCTGCCGAATCGCTCATGTTATGATCTTCTACATCCTAGGTCTCCGCGTTCCGTCATCTGGCTTATGTTCTTCATGTAGCATTCAGATCGAATGACTCTATGAAATTACGTCGATACTTCCACATATTATGGGTAACGTAGGAGACATCCCTATTTTCCCCGGGGGGTCTTAATTACCACTGCTTAGCTTTCAATTCGCCTCTGACCATCAAATTAAATGTGAATAACCCGTCCTCCTCTCTTTGAAACAAGGGGCGCTTCCGGTTCTGTGCGTGCTTCAAACAATTTTGTCTTCTCCATATTACCATATCTCTAGAGTCAATAATTTTCTATGAGGAACTACTGAACTCAATCACTTGCTGCCGTTACTCAACAGTTTTCTGTTGAGGTCTATCCCGTAGAGGTAGTCAAATTGGATCAGTGATCGATTTCTAGGTTTCGTCGTAAACCTAATTGGTTACTTCCAATTACGTAAATCAATAGTTCAAACCGCACTCAAAGGTAGGGCATTTCCCATTGATATAGGAACTTTTGTACCAGAAACAATAGTATCTCCAATTATAGCCCCTCTGGGATGTAAAATATATCTCTTCTCACCATCCCCATAGTGTATGAGACAAATGTATGCATTTCGATTAGGGTCGTATTCTATGGTTACGATTCTACCAGATATGTCTTTTTGATTCCGTCGAAAATCGATTTTACGGTATAGGCGCTTATGACCTCCCCCTCTATGCCTTGCGGTAATGATTCCTCTGGAATTACGACCTTTACCACAACGGTGCCGTCCATGGATCAAATTATTTCGTGGATTGGATTTCACTTGCCTGTCTACGGTTCCCTTGCGTGTGCTCGGGATAGGTGTTTTGTATAAATGTTTCGCCGTATTATTAAGTATTCTCCTTTAGTTTTTTTCTCTATCTAGAAGTGGAATAGAATAACCCGGTTGAAGGGTAATGATCATACGTCTGTAATGCATTGTATGTCCCAGAATAGGTCCCATTCTTCTACCCTTTCCGGGTAGTCGATGGCTATTCACAGCTACTACCTTAACACCAAAGAAGAGTTCGACCCAATGCTTTATTTCTGTCTTAGTGAATCCCGATTCGACATTAAAAGTATATTGATTCTTTCCCAATAAACGAAGACTTTTTTCTGTAAATACTGCGTATTTGATTCCATCCATAAATCGACTTTCCCTCCTATGCTCTGAGTTCCAGTATCGATAAGAATTCGAGTTCTTATTGTTCTTATGTTATGGTATGAATATACCATACCAATTCGTTATGTATGGATGATGGATGAGATTCCATGGATAGAGAGCCAGTTCCAATAGACTTATGGAACGTTCCCGTTCGCGTGCATCCAGCAGGAATTGAACCCGCAAATTTACCAATTATGAGTTGGGCGCTTTAACCATTCAGCCATGGATGCTTAACAGGGATCATCGTACATCGTAAATAACCAATTTTCATATAGAAAGACATATCATAGAAAAATGAAATCGAAAATATTCGGAGATGGCAAATATTCGGAGATGACTATGAAAACACCTCTCTGGATCCTCGAATTGAAAGAGAGATTGAGAGGGATCAAGAATCCTAATTCTCGCTATTTGGAATGGATCCAATTCTATTGAGTCTGACTCATAGTGATCATTTCTCTTTAGCAAAGAATGACCTTGGTTATCAAAGGATTGAACAACCGGGATCCATTTACTTATGATACCTAGTTGACATTGATAACAAGGATCTAATGAATTATGAGTTTAATAGATCCTCTTTAGCAGAAAGACGTATATTCCTTGCTCATTATCAGACAATCACTTATTCCCAAACCTCGTGTGGGGCTAATCGTTTTCATTTACCATCTCATGGAAAACCCTTTTCGTTCCGCTTAGCCCTATCGGGTATTTTAGTGATAGGTTCTATAGGAACTGGACGATCCTATTTGGTCAAATACCTAACGAAAAATTCCTATTTTCCTTTCATTAAGGTACGAGGGCTTCTTATTCCACAAGAACGAAAGCACCTTTTCATTCTTTCATATACTAGGGGTTTTTACTTGGAAAAGACAATGTTCCATACTAAAGGATTCGGGTCCATAACCACGAGTTCCAGTGCACTAGATCTTGTAGCACTTAGCAACGAGGCCCTATCCATTAGTATTCCACATAAGAAATCCATTATAGAAACTAATACAATTAGATTGGCTCTTCATAGACAAACTTGGGGTTTGCGAGCCAAGGTAAGACCGGCTCGGGATCATGGGACCCTTTTCTATCAGATAGGAGGGGCTCTTGTACAAAATAGACTTCTAAGTAATAACCCCATAGAATCTATCTATATAAAGATAAAGAGGCAATCGTGTCAGGAAGCGGGTTTTTCTTTGGCCAAAGGGTACTTCGAACTTGGAACGAGCATGAAGAGATTAACGAGACTTCTTTCTCTTTTGAGTTTTTCTGGCGGACCGGTCGCGCAAGATCTTTGGTCTTCCCCCGGAACCGATGAAAAAAAGTGGGTCGCTTCTTATGGACTCGCTCAGAATGATTCTTCTCTATCTATAGTTCATGGCCTATTAGAAGTAGAAGGTGCTCTGGTGCAATCCTTACCGACAGAAAAAGATTGCAGTCAGGTTGATAATAATCGAGTGCCATTACTTCGTCGGTCCGAACCAAGGAATCCGTTAGAAATGTTTTGAAATGGATATTGTTCTCTCTTTGATCAGGGATTGCTATATGAAAAGAAGTGGAGTTTGAAAAAGGGAACGGAATGGTCAAACCGGAACTGCTAGAGGAACGAATTTTCAATAGCATAACTTGGGCTCCTAGAATATGGCGCCCTTGGGACAATCTATTTGATTGCAGGGTTTTGTTCCGAAGCAAAGATATCCGCGGAGGCCGGTTCGTTCGTCCTATTCTGATATTCAGGACCAAGAGGTACTGGATTCTCTTTCGGATAGGCCCTGAAAGGAGAAGAAAGGCTGAAATGCCAACGGACCTCTGTCTATTCTCTAATTCACCCGATCCGATAGT